ATTCATTCTTTTTTGCTTCGAGACATTGTGGTCAGTAACATTGGCGAATTAGCTCAAGGTACGGAAAGAGAGGGATTCGAACCCCCGGTAAACAAAAGTCTACATAGCAGTTCCAATGCTACGCCTTGAACCACTCGGCCATCTCTCCTACACAACGATTATGACCGAGAACTCGCGTGAATAGCGAGTTGTTCAAATTCGATTGTTAGATGGGTACGGACAATCGAATCCATTCTAACTAGAAAAATAGAAACTCTTTCAGCAAATAAAAAATTCTTCCTTTGAGTCTGGGGAAAAGGAGAATTTTTTTGTTTGTGAAAACTTTTCAAAACAATAAAAGTATATATCTTGTTTGCAAAAACGACGCTCCTATTTTTTCTCATATTTCTGCCTGATTTAATCAATGAATTGGAACGAATCAACGGGGACCGGTCTATTTTTTTTTTAATGCGTCTGCTTTTATGTTATTTTGTACTGTACAATTTCTTTGTTTGTGGGATCATTTTCTCACAAGAGGTAATGAAACGAATTATAGAATGGATTTTTACCTATGCCTAGATCGCGGATAAATGGAAATTTTATTGATAAGACTTTTTCAATTGTAGCCAATATATTATTACGAATAATTCCGACAACTTCAGGAGAAAAAGAGGCATTTAGCTATTACAGAGATGGTGCGATTTGATTATTTTTTATTTACCGCTTTCGTTCTTAGGAGAAAGAAAGACGATTCGGGATAGAAAAGAACGAAAAAAAATTATTGAAAAAATCTACGCTTATTGAAGGTGAAGTTTATAGATAAAACCATTCCTTCTGTCGTGTATCCCCGATTACTGCAGCCTCAGATGCTTCAATTGTCGATTCGAGTATTGAGCGAAAGGTTACACCTATGGGTTCTGTATTGCAAGTCAACCCTACTACACCAGTACCAACAGGCGGCATAGGGGAAGAGGCGCTACGTCTAGGAATCAGCAACACGAAAACTTTGTTAGAAACTGCCCCTTTTCCTTATCGGGATCGGGACTAAGAAGAATGGTTGGGATAACAAACATCCATCTCGTTCGTACTGTGGATACCCTTATAACCATCGAAGACTGTTGAAGTGATTAATTCCTGGAAATTAAGGGGCGTTGAGAACAAAGAAATTGTTGGAGTTTACAGTTTGATCTAGTACCAGTACCAACACGCGTGATATTAAGAATAAGAAAAAGCTTTTGCAGGAAGGTTGGCTAGAGATTTCTTGTAAAAACATTAGCCCCACTCAGTTCATAATGAGAATATTTCAATCTTTTTTGTTTTTGATTCCATTATTCTATTCTCATTATGCACATAAGGGAGGAGCCGTATGAGATTTTCATCTCATGTACGGTTCTGAAACGGAGAATTCTTTGAATCGAATGACGACCGTAACGGATGTCAGCTCAATCCGAAGGCAATTATGCGGAAGCTTTACAGAATTATTATGAAGCTATGCGACTAGAAATTGATCCCTACGATCGAAGCTATATACTCTATAACATAGGCCTTATCCACACAAGTAACGGAGAACATACAAAAGCTTTAGAATATTATTTTCGGGCACTCGAACGAAATCCATTCTTACCACAAGCTTTGAATAATATGGCTGTGATCTGTCATTACGTGCGACTATCTCTACTATAGAAAGAAAAAAGGAAAAGAAAAAAAAAAGGGGGGAGGGGAAGAAAGAGCAAATACACTAATAAATACTAGAAAAAAAAAATAGGCTTTCTACATATGCATCGTGCAAAAAACGATTTTTATCAGCTGTAGCAAAGAAAGAAACCTCATAGAAGTCGAAATATGAAGAAATCGATATGCCTAGATAGTTTATTCTATGGATAAAGGATCTAATTGATAGAGGAAGCACCGTAAAGACCAATTCGCGAGGTTTTGGGCCGATGCCGATCCAATAAGAACTGCTTATTTATGTCATGATATGAGATAAAAGTAAGGAATCCACTTATGTAATAAAGTCGATCCCCTAAGGTATTAAGCAGCGGTGTAGCATCAGATCCCAAAGACAGTAAGTCTTTTCTTTCTTAGGAAGAAAGGTCTTTTTCAAAGATTCTATATCAATTTTTATATGAAACCGAGATAGATACCTTTCAGAAAATTCTAACTATAGTGGAAATGCTTCTATGTTATTCTTCTGACGGTGGGAGAAAAGATAAAATGAAAGCAAAGCTGATTATTAATTTAATCAAAAGTCAAGTTTGAAACTCATGCTCATGGAATTAACCTCTTTTGGTTAACCCGCGAAAAAAAGAATAAAGATCGATCTATGAGAAATCGAATTCAATTCGCTATACTAGATTCAAAAACCCGGGACACCAAAAGAATTGATTGGACGAGCCGTATGAGGCGGGAAACTCTCAAGTACGGTTCTAAGGAAAGGAATTGACCCACCTATTCCGACCGGGGAGAACAGGCCGTTCGGCAGGGAGATTCTGAAATTGCGGAGGCTTGGTTCAACCAAGCC